TTCTTGTTTCTTTAGTACCTTCGGTGGTTCCTATCCCCGTCATGTTCCTTGGATTATTTACAAGTGGTATTCAAGCTCTTATTTTTGCAACTTTAGCCGCGGCTTATATAGGTGAATCCATGGAGGGTCATCACTGAAATAGTCTTTTTTTCGCTTAACGCAAAGCAATGTATGCGCGGCTAAAGATGATTTACTTAAGGAATAGAAATATACAAGACTCTATATACTACGATAGAAAGCATTAGGAAAAAAGAATTCAAAAATTAGGATATTAGAGAGTTGTAAAAAAAAGGAAAGAGATCTAAAAGATCTTTTTCCTAAAATGATCTTTTCGTCCACTTAATATCCTACCTTTCCTCAACGAATATTTACTTTCAATTATATTGGTCAGCCAATCTTCTTATTCAAATTATGATTTGAATAAGATATATTTTACGACGTGTGATTAAATAAAAAACAAGAGAAAGGATTCTACTTTCCATTTACAGTTGATTTTATTCAACAATTGACCAAAAGAAAATATTAATAAATAATAAATTGCATGAACTTAGATCAATCAAATAATAATCCAACAATTCGCACAAATCAATTTAATTTGCCCATTTAAATTGTATTCCGTTGAAATAATGATAAATAAAACGGAAGGGAGAAACGAATTTACAAAAAACGAAAAATGGATCGATTCTCGAATCCGATTGACTCTAATGGTTTACGTTATGGAAGAAAGGCATGTATATGTGCTAGTTATATATGAACTAAACATATATTTCGTTTGCCCTACCACTGGGTTCCAATAGAAGTCCTTTCATATCGTTGTGGCTGTGAATTAGCTGAAAAAAGAGATAAAATTAAGAAAAGATGGAAGAATTGAAATAACAGTTCGGAACCAAAAAATGGAAAAACTACAGTTCTGGGGATTCACAAAAACTCTGTGCATAGAAACAAAAAAAGAGATATCGAAGTATTCAATAATATTCTTAGTTAAATTCAAAGTTATTAGTTACTTCGACTGGATGAATCCTATTGATGGAATAATTAAGTCCTAATTCATTGGTTGGTTGTATCATTAACCATTTATTTTTTTTCTTTTTGTTGGTATGAGGAACTTATCATGAATCCACTGATTTCTGCCGCTTCCGTTATTGCTGCTGGATTGGCTGTAGGGCTTGCTTCTATTGGACCTGGGGTTGGTCAAGGGACTGCTGCGGGTCAAGCCGTAGAGGGTATCGCGAGACAGCCTGAGGCTGAGGGAAAAATACGAGGTACTCTATTGCTTAGTTTAGCTTTTATGGAAGCTTTAACGATTTATGGATTGGTTGTAGCACTAGCACTTTTATTTGCGAATCCTTTTGTTTAATCTTAGAAATAGGAAAAATACATATTTTTCTATTTTATTGCCTTAGACTTGTCGTTTGCTTTTTCAAATTCAATCAAGATTTTACTCCTACAATTCCTTATTCGTTGATAAAATAACCTACGGGAAGGGCTGATTCGCAGATGAGGAATTAGTATGCCGACCGGCCTTCCCCCTTCCCGCTCGTAGTCCAGGGAAACTCTTTTTATGATGTGTTACAACAATGAAGGGGGAGTTGATACTTTGAACTCAAAGATTTTTTGACTCGATTTCAAAAAAAAAAAAGAATAAATCAAAAAGAGGGGCAAAGTGATAGAAAAAGAACTCTCGTCGATTTTTTAGTGTATCTATAAGAGGAGATTATATGAAAAATGTAACCGATTCTTTCGTTTCTTTGGGCCACTGGCCATCTGCCGGGAGTTTCGGATTTAATACCGATATTTTAGCAACAAATCCAATAAATCTAAGTGTAGTGGTTGGTGTATTGATCTTTTTTGGAAAGGGAGTGTGTGTGAGTTGTTTATTTCAAGAATAGGCTGGATCCAATCAGCTGTACCCTTTTCCGTTATAACTAGGAAAGAGGGGTGCATGATCTCGCGAATTACTTCTTAAGAAATTATATGTAAGAACCGCAGCATTTCGTGATTAATTGGCAAATCCACTTTGATTCTCTAGCAACCAAGAATGTGGAGCTCTTAAGATGGTTAAAGCAAACCGTTTGAAGTCTAGACGCAGCACGGTACTCTTTCTACCACTATGTTAATATAGAGATGGTTTTAATTTAAAATGAATATTTTATCAATATAGAACACTCATCTCGATAAAAAAATTTGAACCGCCCAGGCATTTTCCCTCTTTTATCCAATGCTGAATCGACGACCTATGCCTTATGTATAAGTAAGAAGTATTTTTTGGATTTGAACTGAAAAAAAAATAAACAACTTTGCTGACAATTACATATTTTTTGATTTTGTCAGAAGAGTCCTCTAAGTATTTTGGTTTTGCATTAGATTAGTTTTTTTTGGACTATGAAGAGGATAGGCTCATTACATTCATAAAAAAACCTATGATAATTTACCCTAAGTAATTGAGCGTGAGAGCCAAATGAATCGAAAGATTCATGTTTGGTTCGGGAAGGGATTATGG